AAAGAGAGGTATTTAGATATTGGGTATTTTGAGATACTATTCTAAGGGGAATATTTTCATCTATTTGGTATCGTTTTGGCGGCATGGCCGAGCGGTAAGGTGGGGGACTGCAAATCCTTTTTCCCCAGTTCAAATCTGGGTGTCGCCTGATCAACAAAAGACAAGACTCTAAATACCTTATTCTTTATTCTCCCTTGCTGTTATAACTCGCCGAATTTTTCCCAGCAAAACACACGTAGGAAAAAGATTATTGAGACTTTCTTGATTCTAAAACAGTTGGGGGTTCCCTTCTTTAAATTAAAGTGCCGTAAATCCTTGCATTTAGGATTCAAGGAAAGATTCTAGTAGTGGAGGGGCTATCATATCAAATCAAGAGTTACCTATTTTTTCCATTTTTAATGGAGTGTCTACTGACCGGTTCTTAAATTCGATTGGATGGATAATTCGCTTTTTCTTTTCCTTAATGGTAATGAAGGACAACAAAAAAAAGAATAGGTCTTAGTATTCCTACATATACATATTAGTAGCATTCCCTTTGATACTTCCAAAGAAAAGCGTAACTGCAGTTTAATCTTTCCCGATTTCTACTAGAAATCATATAAGAACTTGTTAGAAGGGGGTTTATTGAAGTCTTTCATATTTATTGGAGTCTTTCATCAAAGGTCTTGGGTCAGAATCCCTTTTTGACTCTGCACCAGTGATTCCACTATTATTAATAAACACTAATGGAAAAATTCCTTCATATTCAGAGAGATAGGGGCCATAATTTACATGGATATAGTAAGTCTCGCTTGGGCTGCGTTAATGGTAGTCTTTACATTTTCCCTTTCACTCGTAATATGGGGACGGAGTGGACTGTAGATACGAATTGAGTTGGGGAATCAAACTGTATCACTTTTTTTATATATTTTTTATAGATCGTGCTACAAAACCAAAATCATTTTTTTTTTAGTAACTTGATTTTGTTTTAGAAATAGATGTCCAATATTGTCTTTTCTTCATTGATTTGATTCTTTTTTTAATGGATACCGGGATTCATATTGAAAATAATCAGAAATCTAGAAATTCGAAAATCATAAGAGTTGCCTCTCGATTATTTCAGATTGATTGGAATCAACAAAAAGAAAATAGATAAAGGAAAGAAATAGATGAAGCAAAGAAATAGAATTGAGATACTATGTACATTCCATATATTTAATTGATATTAACATGTATGAAGATACATATCCATATTGTAGATTGATCTCGATTCAGTTTGTATCTTTATCCATTACAATAATAAAAATGGATAGTCTGGTCGAAAGATTCATTTATGAATCTTTCGACCAGACTATCAGATCTTATAGGCTACTCCTGATTTTAGTCCGTTCATTTCATTTGGGAAATTTCATTTTTTTTGAGTTCTTAAATCATTGATAAGAACTAAGAAATCCAGTTTCATTCAAATTTATAACTTTAATTACTTTGACTGACCGTTTTTACGTATATTATAAGCAAAAAAGCAGTAGGAACTAGAATGAACAGTGCAGTAGCAATAAATGCGAGAATATTTACTTCCATAATCTCATCGTTTCGTTTTTTTTTTTTTACTTCGCAATAACTCGGGATTTAATCCCATAGAGATGATAAATCTTTCGTTTGTAAATTCAATGGGATCGATTCGATTTCGATGATATCGAATCGGATCAATATCATGAATAACAATATCCGAGCTATCAAGTCGATTCATCGTCGAGAATTGAATAGTATAACATAGGCAGATCTTTTATTCACATACTAATACAAACTTTGATTCCTGATTCACTCAAAAGAATTCCTTTCCTTTATACTTTAATACGTTATTTTGATTTATCATTCTTGTCTTTTTGAGAACCTCCCGTCTTTCTTGTACAACCATCTAACCGCTTTTCACTTCCATTGTTTCCAAATGGTTTACAAATAAACCCAAACAAACAGAAAATCGAAAAAAGGAAAAAAGGAGTTTCGAACTTAACTCCTTTTTTTAATGATCTCATTTTCTTGGAAAATAAAGAAAAAGAAGTGTAATAAAGACGAGTGCTGGTATAAAAAAAGAAAGTATTCCAGATTCCAGTAAATTGACTATTTTCAAGTTTGTTCTTTCTTCGACAATACCCTTACCCGAAAAAAAAAGATTATTCATTCCCTCTCTAAGAGGGGCTGGGGCGAGACCTTTGGTTTATCTTTATTTTATTAATAATATCTCCTTTCCTTGGATTAGGAATCGAACGCATATATCAAAAGTTCGGCGTGAAATTGGAATGAAATAGATTGTTTAAAATTCAAATGAGTAATTGAAGTTACACAAAATTGAAACCAGAAAGGGTTTCATTTTAAAAGTGAAAAGTATTTTATCAAAGTAATTCTCTTAAATTCATTTTGTATCGTACAAGAAATGACTTCCATTTGTGTATGTGCTCCCAGAAACCATACGGGACTCTATTCTATTACATACACGGATCGGGAGCAGTCGAAAAAAAAAAACGCGACCCAACACTGCATCTCTTGGAATCCTGAATATGATTCTACCAATAATTTTAGCAATTCACACATGTCCCTTTCTCATCAACTGTTACCAATTGATGAGAAATGCGAAACGAAAACGAAAAAGAAGGATACCATTGGGAATGAAACTCTACCATTTGTACCCAGTTTAACAGAAAATGGAGAGATATATTGATGTATTTTTTTTATTGGATTTGGATCCGTCGGGACTGACGGGGCTCGAACCCGCAGCTTCCGCCTTGACAGGGCGGTGCTCTGACCAATTGAACTACAATCCCGGAGAAATAAAACGTACAGCATCCATATTCTTAATTCTTATGATTTCATTCAAACCTTTTCTATTTTTCTATTTAGATTAATAGCGCCCTGTTGGAACAGAGACGCGAGTGATATCCACATAAATATACACTTTAGTGAAAGCGGAAAGCAGCACGGATTATTTATTATTAGTTATTAGTAATCCTTTCGTTATTGCCAAATCGATTGAGAATTCATTCGTATCTGCCATTTCTGGAAAACAAAAGGGGTTATATCATTTCATGGTGAATCAGCGAATTATTGGGCCGAGCTGGATTTGAACCAGCGTAGACATATTGCCAACGAATTTACAGTCCGTCCCCATTAACCGCTCGGGCATCGACCCAGGAAGAATCTATTCGAGTCTTATTGATAATCCACGATCAACTTCCTTTCGTAGTACCCTACCCCCAGGGGAAGTCGAATCCCCGCTGCCTCCTTGAAAGAGAGATGTCCTGAACCACTAGACGATGGGGGCATAATTGCCCGACCGCCATCATACTATGCTCATAGTATGAGCAGTTTTTTGAAATTGTCAATATAATGGAATGGTATGACTAGATCTGAAGGATCTTTACGTCTTTTCTGATCCCATACCATAGCATTTTTTGATTCGTATTCGTCATTTCAATTCATGAATCACTCATTCGAATCTTCATTCTATTCTCGAATAGAATGAAGATTCTAGAAAATTTATATTCAAAAAAATAATAATAAAACATATAACGAAGTAGAGGACTTTTTGCGGAAGTGATTGGTTCGGCATAAAAGAAGGTTAAACTTCATTTCTTCCACTTTCATTCATTGATTCACTTCTTGTTAAGATGAGAGAGGCGTATCTCTATATCACACTAACCCAGGAAATTAACAAATGAGAAATAGAAATCTGAAAATCTGCGAACGGGGATCAACAAGTTATCGAAATTCGTTTTTTCTCTAAAAATTGGGTTCAGAGGACAAACCAAATCTCTTCAGCACATGCTTCAATAAAATATCTTGGATCTACGTCGAATTGGTAGGTACATGTATCAATCAAATTAATTTTGTTTCGTTCTGATGGGGGTCAGGTCAATTCCATTCGGGTTGGTCTTGAAACAATTCATTTTGTTGATATTTCTCAAATCCAATATCAAAAAACCACAATTACCTTCTACTTATACTCCTTAAGTAAATCCAAATTCTCGTTCCCGAAGGGGCCACTAACCACTAGGAGTCTACTGTGTATACTTACTAATACAACTTATAATATATATACATAGATAGATCGATCTATCTTATCCGCCTACTTACTCATTCAGTAATTGAATAAAATGGCCCTTTTAACTCAGTGGTAGAGTAACGCCATGGTAAGGCGTAAGTCATCGGTTCAAATCCGATAAGGGGCTTTTTTGCCGTTTTCATAAAAAACCTCAAGTGGTAATATTCATATTTAAACGAAGAATAAAGATATTGTTGATACTTTTTTGTAATAAAAAAAGAGTAACCAACTGTATAATAATGTAATTCGAAACTATATAATTTAATGATAATAAGTTACCCTTCCATAATGAGTTCTAGTATACTAATTAGAATAGTCATTCTAGTTAGAAAAGAAAGTTGAACATTTTTTTATTATAATGAGTAATGATAATGATAATGATAAGTCGTTTCTTCAATCGCCAAATATTTTGATTTTCCATTATTCCAGTCAAATCTATTGTAAAGATTAGAAATCAACAAAAGAAAAAGTAAGTGGACCTAACCCATTGAATCATGACTATATCCACTATTCTGATATTTAAATTTGAAAATTTCCGATTAAATCTTCTTGTTCCTAAACGTTCCATAGGAATAACTTGATATTCCGTTCCTCTACATAAAAAGGTTTATTCCAAGTTACAACACAAGAGATATTTCCAATATCTTTCGATTCCCGAACATACGAGGATCCATTGGGATTTCTATCGAATATTCTAATTTCTATCTATCTAAGATTTAGATCGAGAGAAATTAGATCATGGCTTCATGTATCAAATATTTTCATAAAAATGCATACGATCTTTTTGTTTTGTTCCGACAATGTGAGGAGAGTGGATGTGAGAAAGAGACTTTCATTTACCCTATTATTTCATTTAATATTGTATTGAATTTTAAAATAGGAAATTCTCTTTTTATCTCTGACATATATCTGACATAGAAAA